TTGAAATTCCATCCAATAAAATGGAAGAATTATAAATCTCCAAAATAATAGATAGAAATACTGCAAATAGAGCCATTGCGAGACCCATCAAAGGAGTAGTTCCCCAACCAGGAGCTACTTTACCATATTCTGAATTCAATGGTTTCAATAAACTTCCGGCATTCGTTCGTTTTGGGCGGCCAGATCTAGAACTACCCTCAACGGTTTGTGTAGCCATAATATTTTATATTCATTAAGATCTGTTGACTTTGTATACCATTCCGTTGTAAATAAATGATCTTATCATAGATCCATTGTGGTCTTAAAACTATATAATGTCTTAAAACTATATAATAATGGAAACAGCAACCCTAGTTGCCATCTTTTTATCTGGTTTACTTGTAAGTTTTACTGGGTACGCCTTATATACTGCGTTTGGGCAACCCTCTCAACAACTAAGAGATCCATTCGAGGAACACGGGGACTAGTTGAAGTAATGATCCTCCCAATAGTGGGAGGATCATTACTTTCAATTGAGATAATGAAAAATTATTTCACCTTTTTACTTTTTAGTTGGAACTTTAGGCGGTTCGCGAAAAAAGATAGCGAAAAAAATTATTCCTAGAGTTGAGACTAAAAGGAATGTATAAACCAATGCTTCCATAGATTCGATTGTGGTTTACAATTATAGCTTCCATACCTGTTTATTTGGGATCGTCTCCCGGATAAAGAAAGAACAAGAGTCAAAGAAAAGGCAGCGAGTCAAATGTCAAATCAAGATTTATCCGGTACCCCAACCCTATAGTCAGTCAAATAAACGAAAAACGAAAAGTAACAAAGCAATATTGTATCAAACTACCTGTCTTCTTGTAGTTGGATCTCCAAGTTTTTGGAATGTTCCAAATTCCACTTGAGCATCTAAATCCGGATCAATACCAGCAAAAACATCTCTAAACAGGGTTCTAGCACCATGCCAAATGTGTCCGAAGAAGAAGAGCAAAGCAAACGAAGCATGCCCAAAGGTAAACCAACCCCTTGGACTGCTACGAAAAACACCATCGGATTTCAAAGTAGCACGGTCTAATTCAAAAATTTCACCCAATTGAGCACGTCTAGCATATTTTTTCACAGTAGCGGGATCGCTATAACTGACTCCGTTCAGTTCGCCGCCATAGAACTCAACAGTTACACCTACTTGTTCGACACTATATTTAGATTCTGCCCTTCTAAAAGGAACATCAGCTCTAACAATTCCGTCCCCGTCGACCAAAACAACCGGAAATGTTTCAAAAAACGTCGGCATACGACGTACAAAAAGTTCACGCCCCTCTTTATCTCTAAAGATAGGATGTCCTAACCACCCAACGGCTATTCCATCCCCGTTGTCCATGGAGCCCGCTCTGAATAATCCACCTTTTGCCGGATTATTGCCGATGTAATCATAAAAAGCTAGTTTTTCAGGAATTTTAGACCAAGCTTCGGATAAACTTTGATTTTCGGCTAAGCCAGCACCAATTCTTCGATATATTTCTTGTTGGAAGTATCCTTGATCCCATTGATAGCGCGTGGGACCAAACAATTCAATCGGGGTAGTTGCTGAACCATACCACATAGTTCCAGCAACTACAAAAGCTGCAAAAAAGACAGCGGCAATACTACTGGAAAGGACGGTTTCAATATTTCCCATACGTAATCCTTTGTATAGACGTTGGGGTGGACGAACACTAAGATGGAATAGACCTGCCAATATGCCTAAGGTCCCTGCTGCAATATGATGAGAAGCTATTCCTCCCGGAACAAAAGGATCAAAACCCTCCACACCCCACGCTGGATTTACGGCTTGTACCCTTCCGGTTAGTCCATAAGGATCCGACACCCATATTCCAGGACCATACAATCCTGTTACATGAAATGCACCAAAACCAAAGCAAGCCACCCCTGAGAGAAATAAATGAATTCCAAAGATCTTAGGCAAATCCAAAGAGGGTTTTCCTGTACGTTCATCAGTAAATATTTCTAGATCCCAATACACCCAATGCCAGATAGCTGCCAAAAAACACAAGCCAGAAAACACAATATGTGCCCCGGCCACACCTTCGTAACTCCAAATACCCGGATTCGTTACAGTCCCCCCTGTAATACTCCAACCGCCCCATGAATTCGTTATTCCTAAACGAGTCATGAAGGGTATAACGAACATACCCTGTCTCCACATTGGATCAAGAACAGGGTCAGAGGGATCAAAAACGGCTAATTCGTATAGAGCCATCGAACCGGCCCAACCAGCAACCAGAGCTGTATGCATTATATGGACAGAAATCAAACGACCGGGATCATTCAATACGACGGTATGAACACGATACCAAGGCAAACCCATGGAAATACCCCTTTATCAACGAAAAATAGACACAATGTAACTTTATTGCATTGGAGAAAACTATGCTATGGACCCCTTTTTTAGGGGATTCTCTTGGGAAAAGGATTAATATTTGTTTGATGCTTTTCGTAATAATTACTTTTAGTAATAACGAAACTATTTTGTTCGTAGGAACAAAAAGAAGCAGATCTATTCTACACCCGATAAGTACCAATACGCAATGGTAAGGGGGTTGGTACCATTTTATATGAGTGAATGTATATATATTTGTTCATCATTCATAAGGACTTATTTGTAAGAATTTTCCTTTATTCATTTTGTCTTCTTTTTTTATGAACTTAGTCAATCTAGGGATAAAATAGGATAATAAAATAGGATATAAAATGAATAGTATTATATTAGGCCACTAAACCCACTGTTACGCTTTCACATCAAAGTGAGATATAGTACTTAATTTTTCTTTTATTTAATGCCTATTGGTGTTCCAAGAGTACCTTTTCGAAGTCCTGGAGAGGAAGATGCATTGTGGATTGACGTATAGTGCGACTTGTCAGATATATTGGGCATATGGTATTTCCCCGTTCTCTTCCCCGATCGAGATATCCCCTCTTTCGCCCAAGAAAGATTGATTTAATCATCAAAAATTTGGAGCGTGAAGTGCAATTAGATCCATTTTTTAGGGAGGGTATACGGATTAATATTATCAATTAGAATAATTTATGGTTGGCTTGGTTAGACCAATCAAATGAAGTATCCAGGCTCCGTTTAGAAAGAAAACCAATCGGTAATAAATATATTTAGGATTACTACTTAATATCATATTTTTAGTTATTTCTATTTATTTATATATTTCTAAATAGAAATACTAAATAGAAGTGATCTCAAACTATTAATCAATCGAGTAATATGATGAATGCGTTGAATATTTGTTGGAAGACGCGAAATAAATTGCAAAAAAAGGGAAGTCGTAGAAAAAGGACGTGGTATTGGGGCATTTGTCCTATATGTGCAAATCCAAATCGGGCGGATCTTTACTCGGAGTAGAGCATAAACCTAAAAAAATTGAAGAAGCCCAGTCAGCAACAAGAAAATTACATCGCGATTTATATTGTATCTCGATGAAACAATACATCAATGAGAAGTTAGTCAGATAAGTTTAGTCCTTTTTTTTTAGATAAACAAAACAGGTAAAAACTCATCTTTCTTGAAAAATGAAAGAAAAGTCCCTTTTTATAAGTTAAAAAAACCTGTTATGAAAAAAAAAGCTAGAATCTACACATTGATTCCTTTTTTTCACGATTTTTGTTGAACCGTATGCATCAAAAGGTGCATGTACGGTTTCTAAGGGATACTATTTTATCCCAATCAACCGACTTTATCGAGAAAGATTACTTTTTTTAGGCCAGGGGGTTGATAGCGAGATCTCGAATCAACTTATTGGTCTTATGGTATATCTCAGCATAGAGGATGATACCAAAGATCTGTATTTGTTTATAAACTCTCCTGGCGGATGGGTAATACCCGGAGTAGCTATTTATGATACTATGCAATTTGTGCGACCAGATATACAAACAGTATGCATGGGATTAGCCGCTTCGATGGGATCTTTTATTCTTGTCGGAGGGGAAATTACCAAACGTCTAGCATTCCCTCACGCTCGGCGCCAATGAGTTTTTTATTTGATTTGAGAGAAAAAAGAAAACTATGCCTTCACACTATATGAAATATGAATATTAAGTAATAATAGCATGGCACTTCGAATTCGATATGAGAGATTTTTTTAAAACCCTTAGATTATGTATCGAAAGAGTAGTATGAGATAAAAGGTATTTTCGATTTTAGCCAATCTATCGGGAGGCCTATTTCAGCGTCACAAACTTTTTTATTTTCACACCAGGGGCTCTTAATCTTAACAATATTTATGTTATGAAAGAATATGAAAGAAAATAAATCTTTTTTTTATTTGAAAAAAAAAAAAAAGAAACTTTGGGATTGCTAAATAACAGACGAAATAAATATATAAAGCAACGGAACCATCATAGTATTTTTATAGTATTTTTGAACTACTATAAAAGGAAGGGTGGTTATTGGATCATTTACCAACCGGAGTCTGATAGACCCTATAATTTATTTTATATTTCTTCGATGTAAGTAAGGTAAAAAAAGTGAATTCCATTATAGAGCCGTATGCAATGCGCAAAAGATGCCTGTACGGTTGTTCAATTATATCTTTTTTTTATTATTCTTTATCTCCTCACCTTTCACTTTCATCATGCGAGATAGAATAAACATTTTTATGTTATATCATTATATCATCAGGGTAATGATCCATCAACCTGCTAGTTCTTTTTATGAGGCACAGACGGGAGAATTTATCCTGGAAGCGGAAGAACTGCTGAAGCTACGCGAAACCATCACAAGGGTTTATGCACAAAGGACAGGCAAACCCTTATGGGTTGTATCCGAAGACATGGAAAGAGATGTTTTTATGTCAGCAACAGAAGCCCAAGCTCATGGAATTGTTGATCTTGTAGCGACTGAATAACAAAGAAAAAGAACAAGGATTTCACATGAATTCGTGATTTGGGATTTTATTTTCTTACCGGATTTAATATTCTATTTATTAATAGAATTTCTTAATATAGAAATTCAAAATATAGAAAAAAAGAATTCCTAAGCATCCGGTTAAGGTCGATCTAAACCAGCCCATTATATATATGATTCAACATGCCAACTATTAAACAACTTATTAGAAACACAAGACAGCCAATCAGAAATGTCACGAAATCCCCCGCTCTTGGAGGATGTCCTCAGCGACGAGGAACATGTACTAGGGTGTATGTGCGACTCGTTCAGACCATGGACTAGGACAAAAGAAAGAAAACAATTGATCCAGTATCACCGATCCGTACCTGTGAGTAGGATAAAATGGACGAACTCCATTGAATATTCAATATCTTAAAAAAAAGATCTATCCTTCGATTGGGGTATCAAATGTATGGTTCCCGTTGGTGCAAATCCAACCACCTAAATTTTAAATTTAAGATGAGAAAGAATTCCCCATTGATATCAAATGGTATTCATTAAGCAGGGGAAATCCTATTTTAAAAAGTCGAAAATTTAGGCCTTATTCTTGCAAGAACGGACTAACAGGGTCAGCTACTCAGCTAATCTTCATAATTAAATACCGTTACTGTATAAGTGGATCTCGTTGTGAAAGACCTAGTACTAGATAATTATGGGTAGAGCCAAAGAGTGTGAACTGTACAAGTTAACAATAACATTGATTAAATGAGGGAAGGGCTCCGGTGTATAGAGAAGACCTCGCCGTTTAAGAAGTAACCATAGAAACGATGGAACCCACTATGAATCCATTTATATTTATTACTTTTTTATTTACTATGTGTTTTACCTAGTATCAATACAATTTTGATTTTCGAGGGGAAATGCCTAGAAAAAAATCGTGGTCGGGAAGGTTAGAGTAGCAAAAGCCATTGGAATTTTTATTTTATACATTGGAAGAATCCGTTTTGTTATTAATAGACTAGGACACGGGAAGGGAATAACTGAAAGAAAGGAAATCAATTAGTTATTCATCAAAGTTTCATTTATTCAATGACCAGAATTAAACGAGGGTATATAGCTCGAAGACGTAGAACAAAAATCCGTTTATTTGCATCAACTTTTCGAGGGGCTCATTCAAGACTTACGCGGACTATTACTCAACAGAAAATAAGAGCTTTGGTTTCGGCTCATCGGGATAGGGGTAGACAAAAGAGAGATTTTCGTCGTTTGTGGATTACTCGTATAAATGCAGTAATTCGAGACAATAAAGTATACTTCAGTTATAGTAAATTAATACACAATCTGTACAAGAAACAGTTGCTTCTTAATCGTAAAATACTTGCACAAATAGCTATATTAAATAGGAGTTGTCTTTATATGATTTCCAATGAGATCATAAAATAAAGAGAGTGGAAGGAATCCGTTGGAATGGTTTAAATGGAGTTCCCTGGAAAATGAACTCTGGGAAGGTAGAGTAGAAATTAGTATAATAAAATATGAAAAAGTCGTCAAAATGAAAATGAAGAAACACGTTCAATAAAAAGGATTTCTTCTTCTTCCCCAATTTTTTTTTGATTCAATTCAAGAGTCAGCCTATTTTTTTCTGGTTCTAAGACCAGTAGTTCTAGCGGTTGACTCGCTTCTTTCAAATTGTTTCTCATTATTAAGAAAGGGTAACGGAGATAAAATACGAGCTTGTTTTATAGCAATAGTAATTAATCGTTGTTGTTTTAAGGTCAATCGATTCACCCGTCTAGATAATATTTTTCCTTGTTCGCTAATAAATCGACTAATTAAACTCATGTTTCTATAATCAATTCGATCCCCCGATTGGATCGGAGGCAAACGCCTACGAAAAGATCGCTTGGATTTAAGAAAGATTCGCTTGGATTTATCCATGGTTTGTTTATTCCTTATCCTAAAGATCCTATTTCTTAATTCTCCATCACGGTTGGTCCGATCGAAATAGGATTTGGTTTGTTTATATTTAAATCAATAGATATTAGATATATCTAATATGTCATTTTTAATCTTCCTTGGAATGGAAGACTGACACACGAGCGACCAGTTAGATCTATTTCTTTATCTCCCCGTGAATCGTATGTTTGTAACAACAGGGACAGAATTTTCTCAATTCCAATCGACTAGGCGTATTATGTCGATTCTTTTGAGTAATATATCTGGAAATGCCCATTGATTCCTTATTAACACGATTTCGAACACAACTGGTACATTCCAAAATCACCGTTACTCGGACATCTTTACCCTTGGCCATGAGCCTCCTTTGGTTTTTGATTCATTCAATTCTTAAATTTTCCGATCCGAAACGAGGAAGAAGAAAGGAACGAAAAAAAAAAAAAGAAACAGGTAACTCGAAATCTAATTATGAAAGAAAGATTTCGTTGCAATAAATCAATATAAATGAATATAGTAATAATAACAATATATTAATAATAAGTAATATAATGATTTCTAACTATATTACTAGATTTATAATTTTAAATTGCCGTACAGCATTTCATTTTCATTTAAGTATCTTGTATGATATTATTGCCCCAACCATCACATTTCACTCTATTTTTTATTAATTTCATTTAAATTTAAACCTGGCCCGAGTTACTAGTTTCACCGAGGAGGAATCCCTTTATTTGTTTTTCTAACGTATATTCTAAAAAAAAAAAAGGGAAGGGATTAGTTACAGATATTTGATTGTATCTCTAATCCTCTTCCCCCCCTCCCATATCAATAACTAGAATGAAAAAAAGGGGAATATCAACGCATCCGGAAAAAAACGATTGATCTCTATCAATAAACCTGCTAAAGACCCGAACCATAGAGTACTTACTACCGGTGCCACGGAGAGATATGTTTTTAGATCTCGCATTTTTAATTCTCCTCTTTCTTTATTATTTCTAATACATAATGGTAATACATATATACCCAGATGTGTATATGTACTTAATGACCGACCGCTTCTATTTGTACGCGGAATCCCTAATTCAAGTTGAAATGTACAACTTGAAATGTGCAAAATAGATATTACTTTTCTTAATCTTAAAAGAAACAAATAAACCCCTTTATGCCAGAAATTCTCGAAAAATATTCATTTTTTTACGGGGTCTCATATTTATTTCATACTTTATTTCATACTTTAATATAATAGAAATATAATAGAAGTATTTTACTATTTTTAATATAATTATATTATTATATGAGACCAAAAAGGAGAAATGACAAGATATTTGTGTATATCAATGGAGGAAATAAAGATATGGAAAACAAAGCAGGGATTCTCTACAATGACATTGTAGACCAATTGAAAGGGATGTAGCGCAGCTTGGTAGCGCGTTTGTTTTGGGTACAAAATGTCACGGGTTCAAATCCTGTCATCCCTACCTATTACTTATCTTCTGAACAGTAACGGGGGATCCATTCAGATCGATTAAAAGAAAATTGGACATACACAAAAAATCTTTCATTTTATGTTATAGTATATATGCAAGACGGATTGGGGTTATGAAATATTCATTGTGATACTAAAGCGCTCTTAGTTCAGTTCGGTAGAACGTGGGTCTCCAAAACCCGATGTCGTAGGTTCAAATCCTACAGAGCGTGATTCTGTGTTCTTGTTAGTCGCGCTAGGTCGAAAATTACCATCGAAATAATTAAACCAATTCAAATTTGACCTCCCGCGAATTAAAGGAAGTAGGAGGTCAATCAAAAAAAGGATGTTAATTAATCAAAGTTCCAACTGATCACCACGTCTGTATTGTAAATATGCAGTTACGAATAATCCAGCCAAAGTAATAGGAATTAGACCCAATACGATTCCAAATAGAAAAACTTCAATCATTTCAATTTGTTTGAGAGGGGAAAGGGGAGGTAATATCTATCCTTAAAAAGTAATCCGTATTGACTATAAATCTCAATGACCAAGAATTTTAAATTGATACGGTAAGGAACTATAGAATATATGAACTATCACAGATAAGGTTTTTTTTATGAATTGTTCATTTAATTAATTTCAAATAAGGCGTATCTTGCTCAGACCGATAAATAGAGCTGAGGTTATAGTCAAAGCTGCTAGTAGAAAACCGAAATAACTAGTTATAGTAGGCATGAAAAGGCTAAATGAAATATGTTCTTTTTCTACATATGTTTAGAAAGCACTTCCCTAAGTTTCCATTTTTGAAAGATACGAGGATAGGCAAAAATACCAACCAATTGAAAGTATAAGTTCAATTGAAAGTTTTTGATTCATCAAGTATTATAGATGATATTAACAAAAATAGAGTAACATAAGTAAGAAATCCATTCATCGTCTGGGACATTTACGCATCCCGCAATTTCGAATCAACAGATTCTTTGGTCAACTCTTGAGTTGAATAAACTAATATTAGTATATAACTAATATATGTATATATAGAATATTCGAAATCTAAATAAAGTAATAATTACGAACTTTTTTTAGAACTTCATTCAAAAATGAAACTTTCTTTTGGAATAAAATTGGAAAAGAATTTTGATCATTTTTTAGTGTATCGAAATATTGAATCCATTTTTTTTTCGAACGCCCAGCGAACTCAGTAGTGGTTCATTCACATAATCTCGCGATTGAAAAGAAAAAAAAGTATCACATGACCAGATCAATCAAAACTCGGTTTTATATTTTGTCTTTTCATCTACCTCCTTGTAATTAGGTCAAGAAGGATCCCCTTTCCTTTGTTTGGATCTAATACAACAATGCGTGCATCGCCAATATTGATTATTCTTTTATTTATTCGTTGTTCTCTTTCTTTCATGGAATACTATCTACTACATGGAATACTATCTACTATTAGTACTGGGCGACTAATCAATTCTAAAAAAAAAATTCTACAACCACAAAAAGGATATCTTTAGATGTTACATCTAATTGAATCATGAGAATATGATAAGTTCCTTCAGAAATTATTGGAAACCAACCCGTCGGATTCACATTTTATCTGATCTTCAGTTTCTAGTCCAAAGCCAATAATGAATAAAAACCATATACTATAAGTAATCTCATTTAGTTTTATTTTTATATTAAATGGTACA